ACCCACAATGATCGGCCATACAATTGCTATTCATAATGGAAGGGAGCATTTGCCTGTTTATATAACAGATCGTATGGTAGGTCACAAATTGGGAGAATTTGCACCTACTCTGAATTTCCGGGGACATGCGAGAAACGATAATAAATCTCGTCGTTAATTAATAAAGTGAATATGGGTGCTCATCGTTTATTGGTGGGAGGTGAACCTTATGATAAAGAGCGACCCGGATGTAGAAGTATACGCTTTAGGTCAACATATACATATGTCTGCTCATAAAGCACGAAGAGTAATTGATCAGATTCGTGGGCGTCCCTACGAGGAAACACTTTTGATACTAGAACTCATGCCTTATCGAGCATGTTATCCCATTTTAAAATTAGTTTATTCTGCAGCAGCAAATGCTAGTCACAATATGGGTTTTAACGAAACGGCTTTAATCATTAGTCAAGCCGAAGTTAATGAGGGTACTATCATTAAAAAGTTAAAACCCCGAGCTCGAGGACGTAGTTATCCGATAAAAGGACCTACCTGTCATATAACTATTGTATTGCAAGATATATCTAAAGATAAAAACTATTTCATATGGTTAAGAAAATATGGATGGATATATAAAGATAAGTATACAGATATCAGAGAGAGGTATCTATATATGATGGATCATATGCTAGACCGGAACAGAATGACATGGGCTAATAGAGAAATAATATGGCCTTATAGAGACAGCGAGGTGTTATGGGACAAAAAATAAATCCACTCGGTTTCAGACTTGGTACAACCCAAAGTCATCATTCTGTTTGGTTTGCACAACCTAAAAGTTATTCCGAAGGTCTCCAGGAAGATAAAAAAATACAGGATTGTATCAAGAATTATGTAAAAAAAAATATGAAAATATCCTCTGGTGTCGAAGGAATTGCATGCATAAAGATTCAAAAAAGAATCGATTTGATCCAGGTCATAATATATATGGGATTCCCGAAATTGTTAATAGAGGGCAGCCCACGAGGAATCGAAGAATTACAAAGCAATGTACAAAAAGAATTTAATTCTGTGAACCGAAAACTTAACATTGCTATCACAAGAGTTGCAAAACCTTATGGACAACCTAATATTCTTGCAGAATTTATAGCCGGACAATTAAAAAATAGAGTTTCATTTCGAAAGGCAATAAAAAAAGCTATTGAATTAACTGAACAAGCAGATACAAAAGGAATTCAAGTACAAATTGCAGGGCGTATCGACGGAAAAGAAATTGCACGTGTCGAATGGATCAGAGAAGGTAGGGTTCCCCTACAAACCATTCGAGCTAAAATTGATTATTGTTCCTATACAGTTCGAACTATCTACGGGGCATTAGGAATCAAAATTTGGATATTTACAGACGAGGAATAACGGTCCTTTCGTTGTCTTTCTGTTCCACTCATCCGGCAATTGAATAAAAATCACAAACTCGTTCATCTTTTTTCCGTTGAATAAAAAAAATTCTAATTTTTCTAATTCTATAAGGTTGAATAACAATTTGATTGACTCCATATAATTGCTATGCTTAGTGTGTGACTCGTTGGTTTTTTATTTAGGGTTAGGATTAAAAAGCAAGGGACCACCCCCTACCTAGTATGAACTAATAACTAGATAACTAATAACCAGCTCATTGTTTCGTATTATCTAGATCCAAGGAACCGGTCACTATATGATTGATGTATCGATCATATTGTTGTAGCAACTGAAATCTTACATAAAAGACAAGTCAATCAGATTCTAAGTGAAGCAAAAACAAAGGGATATGGATAGGTGGAAGGGTGAGAGAAAGAAAGAAAAAGAATAGCAATGATATATGATTCCAATATGTATGGTCTATGAACTATCTCAAAAAAGGCAGTGTAATAAAGCATTAATACGTATTTGATTCGTCCATAATTAATAATGAATTAGATGAATCCAATTCATAAGAAAAAATTATAAAGAGCATCAAGTCAATAAAGACTGAGTAGATTGATTTAGGAACAATTTTTATTAGGAGCTCCATTGCAGAGTTTGGGCCTAGCCATTAATCGAGAACGAGAAGCAATGGGAACGACGGAACCCGTGACTGCGTAAGATTCCTTGAAAACGAATCCTAATGATTCATTGGGTGGGATGGCGGAACGAGCCAAGAACCAATTCTATTCTGTTAGGTTATGGGATGCCCCTACGAATGAAAGGTGATGTTAAAAGGGCAAATATTCGCCCGCGAAAGCCTTATTTATTGGATTGCTAAGTTTTGGACGATTAAATAAAGGTAAAAATAAAGATTCATTAATTTAAGACAATTATTTTAAATTAAATAGAATTCTATTTTTTTTTTTGATTCTATTATATATTCTTAGTTCTTAGATTTACAAAATTTAATAGAATTTATAATAATTCTATATTATTATTATATATTATAAAGAAAATAATAGAATCGAAATCTATTTCTAATTTTATATACGAGCAAGATATAACAATTCCTACGTGACAGATTCGATCTCAAAAAATTCCATGATGTATTATTTTATTCATTAAATACAAATAAATAAATATCTGTAATATTTTTTAATTGTTTCATTCGCGAGGAGCTGGATGAGAAGAAACTCTCATGTCCGGTTCTGCAGTAGAGATGGCATTGAGAAACAACCATCAACTATAACCCCAAAAGAACCAGATTTCGTAAACAACATAGAGGAAGAATGAAGGGAATATCTTATCGAGGCAATCGAATTTGTTTCGGCGGATACGCCCTTCAGGCACTTGAACCCGCTTGGATCACATCTAGACAAATAGAAGCGGGGCGACGAGCCATGACAAGATATGCGCGTCGTGGTGGAAAAATATGGGTACGTATATTTCCAGACAAACCTGTTACAGTAAGGCCTACCGAAACACGTATGGGTTCGGGGAAAGGATCTCCCGAGTATTGGGTATCCGTCGTTAAACCGGGTCGAATACTTTATGAAATGGGTGGAGTATCAGAAATTGTAGCCAGAGAAGCTATTTCTATAGCTGCGTCCAAAATGCCTATACGAACTCAATTCGTTATTGTGGAATAGGGGTATGAAACGAAAGGGAAGGGGCCTTGTGATGAAAAAAAACCGCAATTTCTTTATTTCTATTTCTGGACAAACAATATTTCTTCTTTTTTTCTTCGCGCTTTGAAAGAAAATAATAATAATAATATGATTCAACCTCAGACCTATTTAAATGTAGCGGACAACAGCGGGGCTAGAGAATTAATGTGTATTCGAATCATAGGAGCTAGTAATCGCCGATATGCTCATATTGGCGACGTTATTGTTGCTGTAATCAAAGAAGCAGTGCCCAATATGCCTCTACAAAGATCAGAAGTAATCAGAGCTGTAATTGTACGTACATGTAAAGAACTCAAACGTAACAATGGTATGATAATACAATATGATGACAATGCAGCAGTTGTCATTGATCAAGAAGGAAATCCAAAAGGAACTCGAGTTTTTGGTGCGATCGCTCGGGAATTGAGACAGTTGAATTTTACTAAAATAGTCTCATTAGCTCCTGAGGTATTATAAATACTAATAGACGAGAACATAATCATAATATAGATAAGTAGGTCATCTAAAATAATAGGCTATCTGAAATAGTAGGGTATCTAAATAAGATTCATTTAATTAGTAGAATGCATTAGTAGATTGTTTCTCACGCATATACCTTAAATAATTCAAAAAAAAAAAAAGAATAAAAAAGCAGAGCATGTTGATTATATAAAAACTCGGGGGCACCAATAATTATAGTTCATCATGGGTAGGGACACTATTGCTGAAATAATAACTTCTATACGAAATGCTGACATGGATAAAAAAGGAACGGTTCGAATAGCATCTACAAATATCACCGAAAACATTGTTAAAATACTTCTGCGAGAAGGCTTTATCGAAAATGTGAGAAAACATCAAGTAAGCAATAAATTTTTCTTGGTTTCAACTCTGCGACATAGAAGGAATAGAAAAGGGCCATATAGAACTGTTTTAAAACGTATCAGCCGACCCGGCCTACGAATCTATTCCAACCATCAACGAATTCCTAGGATTTTAGGAGGAATGGGTGTTGTAATTCTTTCTACTTCTCGAGGTATAATGACAGACCGAGAGGCTCGACTAGAAGGAATCGGAGGAGAAATTTTGTGTTATATATGGTGATCTTTCTGGTATCCGAATTGCATCCGTAACTTCCTCTTTGTTTTGTGAAAAAAAAAGAGAAAAGGCGGGTTGTCTAATATCACTCCTCCTCCATTAGTTGATAATTCAAGGGGGTTACCTGGAATGAAAGAACAAAAATGGATTCATGAAGGTTTAATTACTGAATCACTTCCCAATGGTATGTTTCGGGTTCGTTTAGATAATGAAGATCTGATTCTAGGTTATGTTTCAGGAAGGATCCGACGTAGTTTTATACGGATACTGCCAGGCGATAGAGTAAAAATTGAAGTAAGTCGTTATGATTCAACCAGGGGACGCATAATTTATAGACTCCGCAACAAAGATTCGACCGACTAAGCGGCTTTTTCAACATCCCTCTCGTGCGGATGCAATTGGAGGTTCAAAATTTCAAGAGACTTATTTTCTTCCAAGGAGTAGATTCGAAATTAAGGTAAGGAATTACAAATATGAAAATAAGGGCCTCCGTTCGTAAAATTTGTGAAAAATGTCGACTGATCCGCAGGCGGGGACGAATTATAGTAATTTGTTCCAACCCAAGGCATAAACAGAGACAGGGATAATCTTTCTTAAAAGGGACTCTCAAAAGGACCCAATACACAAATAAAGGATCTGTTTTGACATGAAATGGATATTTCCGTATATCTCTGACTCATATTTATGGGATGATAAAATATGACAAAAACCATACCAAGAATTGGCTCGCGTAGGAATGGACGTATTGGCTCACGTAAGAATGGACGTCGAATACCAAAAGGAGTTATTCATGTTCAAGCAAGTTTTAACAATACCATT